TGAATAAACCCAACGAGTAACTAATAATCCTGTTATACAGGAAAAAGTCATTATCATCCCCTTTTCGGATGAATCATATAGTTTTACGATTTCATCGACTAAAAAAGTTATGAAATGAATTGTAATTACAATTGAAACAATCGAAAAAGAAATATGAGTTAATATATGCTCTAAAGTTAAAAATATCATAAATTTTTTTAAGGAGTCCCATAATTACAAAAAGGAAATCGGAAATTGAATTCATTATAGGATCTATTTACTTTTTTTAGGAGATGACATGCCGCCACTCGGACTCGAACCGAGATGCTCTAGCACTGCTTCCTAAGAGCAGCGTGTCTACCAATTTCACCATAGCGGCTTGTCTTGAATTCATAATACCCTATGAATAAGCAATCGTCTAGATTTAAGAATTAAATTGTTGCAATATTTTTTAGGAAAGATTCAAATTGATGAATAAAAATTCGTTCAAAGTTCAAATAGGTATTTGAAGGTTCATTATTTGAATTTAGGGTTTTAGTGTGTATTTTAGACTCTCCTCGACTTGAACTCTTGGAAAACTAGATAGTCCAACTATGAATTAAGGGATAGAACCTCCTCCCCCAAAAAAACATTTTTGTTTTGTTTTAATGAACTGTTTTTGATTTATTTGATTTCAAACATCGAAACCAAAAAATCCATTTTATCAATGAACAAAAAAATTTTGGATTCAGTAAAAATTGACACATATTTTATCCAAAAAAACTTGTTAAGTGTTTTTGAGTGGATTGATGGCAATAAATATATGGGAGTCTATATAGGAATTCATAGAAAATCCAAAAAGAAGAAAGTTGCACAAAAAGGTTTAGAATTTTAATCAATTAGTTTCAATGATTTTGATTTTTGACTCGCCTTTCTATAGAGAAAACGTGGATCTAGAGAAAAAAGTTATATTATTGCTTATATTATTGTAAGAAACAGGCTGATGGGGAAAATAATACTCCCCACCTTGGAAATGAGAAAATATACTAAAAAGACAATTACGTATCTTATGTTTTTTTGTCAAAAAAAAGGATTCTTTTTTTTTTTTTTGAATTCAGTACGGTAAAGAGAAAAATCCTTATTCTAATTCTAAGAGCGAAACAAATTCCATTTCCTATTGATTAACTCAACAGGGAATGGAAAGCGGGAATTTTATTTTCGAAATGAAATGAGTCAATTTTTGATTCAAGCCAATTCAGATTATTGTAACATGTTATGTTTTATTACTTATTTTATTTGTTTGTTGCACAAAAAAACTTTTGGAATTCCCGGTAGAAATAGATTTCCCTAAGGAAAACGCTTTTAACGCTGCCCAATACCCCTTCCTTTTCCAAAAATTTTTACGAATACGCTTTTTTGATGCAGAAGTACGTTTTTTTGGAACTGCCATTTAAATAAAAATTAAGAGATTACTCATTGGTATAGCTGGATGTGAAAGACATCTATTGTTCAAAAGAAATTTGCGCTTTGCCAATTCATTATGTATTTCTTTTCTAGATAATATTTTTGATTCTAAAATCAAAAAGAATACATAAGATGCGTGAAAGATATGGGAAAATTGCATAAACTATTTTTATTACTAAAAAAAAAGAATATTCTTTTTTTTTTTAGTAACTTGTCAAATTCGCGAAAAATATGCCTAATTTAACTTGAATTTGAAAGTTCGAAGGAGACTAGTAATTAATCTGCTTTTTTCATATGATTTGACCAATTGTAACTTCTTGATTTGAATATTTGAAGTATTTAGCAGAAACTTATAAAGAATAAGTATAAAAAGAAATCAAAATTCAAAAATTCTATTTCTATTTAAATTAGTGCATATCTTTATTTTTTTATTGACTCCTTTCAAATCAAAAAGAGGTAAGATCCGGTGAATCGGAAACAATTAATATTAATTAAGAATTAAAAAACTTTTTTTATGGAACAGACATATCAATATGCGTGGATCATACCTTTCCTTCCACTTCCAGTTCCTATGTTAATAGGAGTGGGACTTCTTCTTTTTCCGACAGCAACAAAAAATCTCCGTCGTATGTGGGCTTTTTCGAGTATTTTATTGTTAAGTATAATCATGATTTTTTCAACTAATCTGTCTATTCAGCAAATAAAAAGCAGTTCTATCTATCAATATGTATGGTCTTGGACCCTCGATAATGATTTTTCTTTAGAATTTGGCTACTTGATCGATCCACTTACTTCTATTATGTCAATGTTAATCACTACTGTTGGAATTATGGTTCTTATTTATAGTGATAATTATATGGCTCACGATCAAGGATACTTGAGATTTTTTGCTTATATGAGTTTTTTCAGTACTTCGATGTTGGGATTAGTTACTAGTTCGAATTTGATACAAATTTATATTTTTTGGGAATTGGTTGGAATGTCTTCCTATCTATTAATAGGGTTTTGGTTCACACGAACTCCTGCAGCAAATGCTTGTCAAAAAGCGTTTGTAACTAATCGTGTAGGGGATTTTGGT